AGAGCAATCTCCCGGGAACCCCATCCCTAGTAAAGAGGTACTGACCATTGGTTCTATCGTGCCCCAGTTAACGATAGCCTCGGATAGACTAAGGATCTTAGGTGAGACCTAGAGTGCAGCCGGAAGAAAACTTCCACATCTGAGATTCCATGTGTGACAAACTCAATTGAGAAATGCCCCTCTTGTACGCTAACGTTCTAGGATGGCAGGGTTGGTAAAAACTCTCCTTGATAAATTGAGTATGGAGAGCTCGGGTGGGGCATCAAGTCAAAGATTTCCCTCCAGAGTCTATTCCATAGCTGATTCCTTACTATCTACTGTAAGAGGCCTCCGACAGGTTCTTATGCCTGAAAGACATTCACAGATGGAGGGATGACGAATGGTTTAGCAGGAGCTGAATAAGTCTCGGATAAAGGCTTCACCGGTCAGGCATTCACCAGCTTTTCTTTCTTTAGTTGCAGTATAGGAATGTCCTCTTAATTCAACTAGAAAGGTTTCTCAGTAACTGAAAATAGTAGCATAAACCACTCCTGCTGAGCTATAAAAGAACCTCTCCTGCCGGAATCATAAACTCCAGATTCTTCTGCTGTTCCTGGAGCTGCAGAAAGGGATGCTTTAGCTGTTGAGGCTAAGAAGGGAATTGAGGTAGAGCTGGCATAAGAGAATGATGTTACTGAGCTAATATTCAAACGTCTATTTATGTGAGAACTTCTTGCGCCTTTGGTTGACACCACCTTAGCCTTAGTCAGTAAGAGAGGGGTAACTATTAGATAGGGACTCCGGAAGTTCATGTTTCTGGGTTGGAGTCACCGAAGTGGACGATAGGCAAGAGAAGACCCAAGTGTGGACCTGACAAGCATAAGATTCATTCAATAACCAAGCCGGAGAGTCAGCACCACTCCGAAGTACTAATAACTAAGTTGAAGAGAGAGCAGGGCCATAGACGAAAGTGAACTATAGACAACTTACCGGAGACCATAGGCAATGAACGAAAGACCCGCGGAAGGGTATTAGTCGCCGAGAAAGCTAGCGCGCGTAGATCAAAGCTTAGTGGAGAGACCGTACATAGGCCTGTTCCAAAGCCGATCCTTCAACCAGTACTGCTTCTCATGATTCTCAGTTGAGGGTGGGTTGACCCGGGCCCGGACGAACCTTCCAACAAGCAGAATAGAAGGTGACCACAAAGCCATCTCTGTGGGAGGCTGCTACCCATAAGGCCATACCCGGCATGGGAAAGAAAAGCGGCGGACAACCGACTGAACTGGGGAGCCTAAACGGCATTGAGGATGAGTCCACCGGTCGGCAAACGGCTTCTATCTACAGGTGCTTTCATTATGGATCGGTCGACTTGTCACGATTGATTGCTCACACACAATTAGGTTAGGCAGGCTTGGGGAGGTGATCTGAATCGCTATCGATACGATGCGGGGCTTATTTGCTGACCGTAACGAACCCCCTAAAAAGAGCGGGGAGACCTTTGACCTGGGCTGGGGAGGGCGCTTTGCTTTAGAACTTTAGTTCGTAACAAGGCTCGAAGACCTCCGGCTGGATTTGAAATGGATCAGGTAGGGCATCGCGTGGGTGGGATTAGCAGTTTGATCTATTTCCTTCAATGGTAGGAAATCCGCATCCGCGGGGGTATACGGGGGGAAGCCAGTCTGCAGTAACTCTACTTGCTCCTTTGGATCACTAAGGAAAATCTTTACTCACACATACCGCAGTGTATTCTTGTCAACTCACATAGTCGCACCTACCAGCACAACAAGACGACTACCCCCTGCACGCCACTAAACGGCGCTATTTAACGCTTTGGTTCGCCCAATACAAGAACTACAGCCCAAGCTTAAGGCTAAAGCCGTGGACTACGCCCCCGTGAGAGCCCTCTATTTGACTAACGTACTCCTTTTCCCCCCATACCTTCACTGGGAATGATTGACCTTCGGATTCAAATAATAGCGCATCGCGTAATGTAAGTACTCCTTCCCATTTCTTCTTTTATGATTTTATCTACTTGAAATGCTTACAGCTAAGTGCGGAGAAGGTACCCAGGGGACCAAACGAAACGGCACTGAAGGGTCTTCAACTAAAGCTTCGCCAGTACTGAAAGACGACTAAAGATTTATAAAGCAGACTTAAGGATAATACCCCACCTTACCGGATTTGTAAAAAAAGGAAAGGCTCGAAAGACCTACTTGACAAGTTTCCTTATGGGTGAGTTCGTAGGTGGTTTAAGTCGAGTGTAGCGAAGGGAATGGAATGAACTGCAGGAGGCTGAAAAGCCGTAGTGCGCTAGCGCTAGCGAGTTAGCGCAACAACTTACTGTCTTGTTTTCTTCGCTGCTTCTTTTTTTTTTTAAGATTAAACGAAAGCGGTTGCTAATGCTTGTAGCTTGCTTCTGTCCTTAGTCAATTTTGGACTGAAGCTGTTCTGACTGCCGTATCTTTTTTGAACCGAATACCTTCCTCTGTCATCTCTGGTCTGTCTCTTTTTGAGAGAAGATTTTCTACCACGCCTGACTATGAAGAGCTTCGAGTCTATCGGGAGAGGATGTGGTGGTAACCCCCTCAGCTTCGTCTAGAGCCGGGCGTCCAGCCGTGTAGGAAGACTCACCCTAGCCACTATAGCGACCCCACCCCCAACTCTAGCTGAGAAGCACCCTCCATCCACTTCCCCTTTTCCGTGTGCCCAAAAGCCCGGTTTATGAGCCCATTTCCGATTCCCTTACCCAATCTCATGAGAAGCAAGCCCAGCCCTTAAAATGTCCCCAGACAGCCAGCCCTCACCAGGCATTGCTAAATGCTCCGCCACGAAGCAAGCTCTCCCCAGATGCGGAAGTGGGGAAGCCGGAAGTGGCTAAAGAAGTCGGAGGAAGAAAGTAGTTGGACAACTGTATACAGTTAAAGAACATCCACCTTTCTCATTCCTTATGTACTTTTTCTTACTTCATCCATACTTTTTTACTTTTTATGAAGTGTGGGGCAAACGGCGCCCTCTACTTCTACTTCTAACTAAAGGCGAAGAGCCGGCATTGCAAGCAAATAGAGAGCCTCCGCCCGTTTGATCGGTTGCGAGCCGGAAAGCGTACCGGCAGTTTTAGTCGCGAAAGGGCCGCTTGCTTAACTTCATTTTTCTATATTCTAAAAGAATTCTATATATATAATAAATAGAATTCTATATCTATCTATAAAAAAAAGATATATAGAATCTTTTTCTTTTTCCAATTGTTCATTCCTGGGGAGAGGAAGAAGCAGATAGAGCAAAGGCCTCCTCTTTCCGTTCGCTCTTCCCGAAGTGAGCGAATTGCATGTAGAGATCCGTAGGGGCTTATAGTTTAATTGGTTGAAACGTACCGCTCATAACGGTGATATTGTAGGTTCGAGCCCTACTAAGCCTACCACCCCCTGCTCTTCTCTTTCAGCCCTTGCTGGTGAAAGTCTTAGAATGAATGTTGGCCTAGATAGAGGAATAAAAACTAGCTCGACCGGAAGGGAGAGGATAGGCGAATCAGTAACTGAAATGAAAGCTGGAGTAAGACAATCAGTTGGAGAGCTAGGATGAAGAAGTAGGAAGGGGTATTCGAAAGGCAGAAGGGTAAGAGCTAGAAGGCTGTCTTTGAGGATAGGATGGTCGGACAAGGAATCCAACCTCTTTCTATAGATAAGATAAGTCTGTAACTTCAGGTCGAATCACTAGAAGGTATACTATTCTGAGGGTAGGCATTCGCCGTCCCTCAATCGCTTACTGATATGCTTTATCTCATCTAGCCAGCACTCTAAGACCCTCTTTCCACCCTACTGGCTTTAGGTAAGAGTCTCAGATCGTATGCTTTCTAGCCTGCCTCTTTCTTGAGCTGGCCATGGAATAAAAAGTAGATCTCTATCTGATCTGTGAAGTGAAAGACTTTAGCCCTCCCACCATACTTGTATAGTTCCTTGGATCAAGTCTTTTCTTTGAGTAAAGCCGAAGCCTTTAGCGACTAGCCTGACCTTTTCCTCCTAAGAGGAATCACGACCACCACATTCCCTTAAAACCTGGTAGTGAGCCTGTGAGTGTAAGGCCCTACAGATACCCCCACATCCAAAAGGCTGAGATAGAAAAACAGGTCAAGGAGATGCTGTTAAGTGGTATTCTCAGGGCAAGTGTGAGTTCTTATGCCTCTCCAGTGTTGCTGGTGAAAAAAAGGGACAATACCTGGAGATTTTGCGTGGATTATCGAGCACTCCATGCCATCACCATGAAAGAGAAATTCCCCATTGAGGAATTGCTTGATGAATTACATGGTAGCAGGATATTTTCGAAGCTTCATTTGAGAAGTGGTTACCAATCAGATTCGGGTGTTTGAAGATGATATACACAAGACTGCATTTCGAACTCACCAGGGCCATTACGAGTTCATAGTTATGCCCTTTGGTTTAACTAATGCTCCAGCCTCATTTCAGGCTTTCATGAATGAGGTTTTCATGGATTATATGAGGAAATTTGTACTGGTTTTTTTCGATGACATCTTGATTGACAGTGACAGCCTAGATAGCCACTTGCAACACTTGAGGATAGTGTTTGAAACTTTAAAACAACACAAATTGTTTGTGAAGAAATCGAAATGCTCTTTCGGTCAGGCAAGGTTAGAGTATTTCGGGCATGTGGTGAGCAGTGAAGGGGTATCAGCAGATAAAAGCAAGATTGACAGCATGTTGAGCTGGCCACAACCCACTACTGTCAAGGGGTTGAGAGGCTTTCTGGGTTTAACAGGCTATTACCGAAAATTTTGAAAGGGGTATGGGGTTATCAGCAAGCCACTGACCAATTTACTGAATAAAGATAGCTTCACCTGGAATGAAGAAGCAGCAAGGGCTTTCAGTCGTGTTCTGATGCACACCAAGTCTTTGTCACAAGTTCTGAGTGAAGTTGTGCTCGTTCTTGTGCACCTCTGCTTGGATATGATCTACCATGTGACATATGCTACTTTTGTCTTGCTGCAATGGAGTGATTGCTGCTCACGTGCGCGGGCATCTACTGATTCACTTGATGACTGATGCTCGGCCACTGCTGCTGCTACTACAGAGTATTCTTCTCCTTGGTTCCTCTTGAAGCTTGGGGATGTAGTTACATGCTCATGAGACTACTGTAGTCGACTTAATAGTGATGTACTTTGTAATATACTTTTTGCTACCTTGCTCTCCCAAAGGAGCTTTCTAGCTACTGATCTCCTCGACCATCTTCCTTCTGGTATAAAGGAAAGAGCTTCCCGAGAGCCCCTACGCGACCTTCCACTTGCAGAGAGTCCTGCCGATGTAGCTCTTGTTCTTCTTCCTTATCGAGGTCTTCCCTTTCCTCTGATCAACAATGAAAGTTTCATTCAAGTCGTCACCTTAGCGAAAGCACTAAGTAAGCAAACTACCTTAATGAAATAGGAAAGCGGCTGAAAAGAAAGCCATTTTTCGATAGTGATTCAAGGTGAAGTAAATCCCCTATATCTGATAGCTGTAACAGGCCTTCTTCTTACAGAGAAATGCCCCTATTGCGAATCTCTCTCATAAGAAAGAAGAGAGCTAGCATAAGCAGAGCTACCAGCTATACTACCAGAAGAGCAGCTACTATCAGTCCTAAAGAGCCAGTATCCGTCCTTCACTCTTAACTTAAGGAAAGGATAGACCTTAGCGCTTCCTCTTGATCACAGTAATGCGGGAAGTCTGGCTAAAGGAAGATAGCATCATAAAGAGATGAAAAAAAGAAAAATGAAGGCGTCAGCGAGGGACCTCTATAAAGTCATTATCTGATAGCTTTCACAGGGCTTCTTGCTAAAGATAAATTGACATAGAGAGCGACTGATTCCAGGCTTAGTATCTTCGGTTTCATCTTATAGGCTGACTTGCATCACTCTAATAGGATTCCTTGCTTGCATCATATCGTACAAATAAGGCATTAGAGAGCCCTTTCTCTTCCTTTATTCGCCGCAGGAAGAAATTCCAACTATGCTGCCTTCTAACGATAGGACTGGAATCCGAGCTCCTAGGCAAAAGCTTGAAGCTTGAAGACAGAAAGAGAAGAGATTAACGGGATGCTTTATAGTCGAAGTTGCGCCTAATGCTTAATCTAACTATTAGGTACTATATTAGAGAAAGACTCAATCTGCCCAATACTATACGCTAGGAAGAACTTGATTAGGGTAGTAGCCCAGCTCTTGAAGGGGGAAGCACATAACTAATAGGGTTCAGGCTTATACGATTCATGTTATCCCCCCGAAGCCCCTATCGCCTGCCTGGAACTCCTGAATTCACTCTTTAACTAGAGGAAGCGCCTAAAAGGGAAGCAACTGGGCTAGACTGCTGATCTTATGGAGTAGTCTGACCCTGGGAAAGAGACTGTCATCGCTGCCGAGAATAAACATGCTGTGCCGGGTGACTGGAATCCTCTGAGGTCAGCTGAACAGGCTGACAATCGGCAGAAGATGCTGAGCAAAGCTGCTTGAAGCGTGAGGCTGATCCGTAACATCAACTGCAGAAGAATGCGGTTAGAGTTGATGAACAGGAGAAGGCCGCAATACATCTCCATCATCATTCTCCCCCGGGGCTTATTAATTAGGTTAAGGAAAAGATGAAGCGCCCCCATTAAAGAGAACATTCAAGGATACATCGAGTCTCTTGGATTTCACGTCATAGCGTCTATACCCGGACTGAGCATATCCAAGAAAGACACAAGTGGTTTCCTTGGGGACAATTTCTCTCTTAACTGCGCAGGAATATGAACAAAAGACGTGCATCCAAACACTCGAGCCTATAGTACTGCTCCAGTAAGAAGTTCGTGAGGTGCCGCTGCAGCTTCTTCCCTCTCTCTTCCCCCAAAAAAGGATAGAGATGCCCCGTCCCTTCTTTATGCACATCCATATACATAGCCAGACACAAAGGTGTACAATCCGGTCAAAATCTGCGGCATTCACTGTAGGTTCTCTTACTTGCTCTAGTGGCTGGCAAAGGCCAACCGAGAGGGGAGAACGAATGGCTCAGGAATCGACTGGTTCCGAGCAGACTCGTGGAGCTTGCAGTTTGGATTATCGTAGAAAGAATAAGAGGAGCCGTCTTAGGAAATGACTTAACTTAAAAGACAGATGACGCCCCAGCTTGACTCGAGATCAAGACTCCTTACAGCTCGCACCAATAGCGGAGCGGCCGGAGATTGATTGAAAAGGCGCAGCCCTGCCGCCCCCCTAGCCGCCTACCTACTCGTGTTCGTAGCTCGATCGGAGGTCAAGACTGTGGTCCGGCGGAAAAACAGAAGTCGTCCGTATCAAGTGATACGTGAATTGCTCAGTAGTGCTTCGCCACTACCGTAGCTGGCGGAAATAGCTTAATTGGTAGAGCATAGCCTTGCCAAGGCTGAGGTTGAGGGTTCAAGTCCCTCCTTCCGCTCCCGGCTTCGTCGTTTAGTGGTAACGAGTGTGCGCCCCTTTAGAGATAGGGGTGAGCAGCAAGCAGCCCCTTGTATAGGGTTCCAAACCTATCTTCCTAATAAGAAGAAAGGGGCAAGCCAAAACCTAGTCCTAACAAGTTGCTGGCTTTTCATCAGCCCTTGCGCGCTAGCCTTTTCCCTTACTAGTAAGGGGCTGCTAGTTGTAGCGCGCATTGTACTAGTGAATAGGAAAAGCGAATTGAGATTACTAATGACGGATGGAGGTTGAGGATAGAACATGTTCGGTCCCTCGCCCTTATCTCCTTCGCCGGAGACTGCAAATGACGGGAATCCTATCGATAAAGAAGAGGTATAAGCATCGCCTCTCGATCCAATCCGTCTCCCCTGGCCTCCCCAAAACACTCTTGATACGAAAGAGACCTCCCGCCATAGAGAAGAGATCTAAAGTCTGGGTCCCCTCGATCACCCTCCCTTGAACCTGAACTGGTCGAGAGAGATGAACCCGCACCACATTTTATAACCTTCGAACCGAAAGCCCCAACTAGAGATGGAATTCCAGAACCTAAACCACTCCGTTGAGAGCTCCGTGACTCATTCAAGGGAAGGTCCACCAATGATTGCCATTCTCCCCCTATCTGTCTCTTGATCCCTCATTCCACTAATCCGTTGTTACTTTACTGATTCATTCAAGGCATAGACTCCCTCTTTGTCTTATTAGCGCAGGAACGATGAAAGCCGCTTAAGACTCGAAGGGCTAGGCCCCCGGGAGGGCTTTCAGGGACTGGGTAGGGTGGATTATAGAGCTAGGGGCTAAGGTTTGTCCATTGGGATTGGGCATGGACGACTGGGCCAGCATTGATGAAAAATGACAAAAGAAAAACTTCTCCCATCGCATCATTAACCGGTGTAGGATTAAAGATCAGGTCCAGGATTCGAGTCAAATCGACCTTCCCTCTCATCTCAGGGTGAGGCAAGGAATTCAAGCAAATGTTCGTTCTTCAATCTCTCGGCTGCTCAAGAAGTTGGACTAGCTGCTCCTCCGACCCGGAGTGGATTCTAGTGGAAGGGCAGAGCAAAGCCTTGCAGTAGGAAGGTGTTCGTTGCTGGGACGGGTTCAAACTGGACTGAAGGGAGGAGGAATTCAATAGTCCTCTCTTCCTGGGGATTCATCACTGGCTAGGGCTTTCGAATCAAAGCATGGGCATCTGCAACTAAGAGGGAGCAGTAGATCGTCGATGGAAGAGCCATGTCAGTAAACTTCTATTGGGACTTCTATGGATTATGGATTCGACTAGAGGGACTCCTAGCAGCAAACTAGTATAAAGGGCCCCAGACGCAGGAGCCGCCAGCCGGATCGACCAATAAATGATAGGCCAGAGGGATGGGCTCATTCGACTAATCAGTGATCCCTGGGCCTACCTAACACAGATGTCCCTGAAATAGGGGATTGGTTGATCGGAAAGCTCGGGCAGGAGTAGGACATTCCATACAATTCCGATTCGCTAGCCTCTCAAATCCCATTTTTTCATCGGGGTGAATTCTAAGGTTCCTTATTCCGGTTGTAAAGCGGAAGAAGAGGGAGAAGGGGCACAGCCCCACCAGCAGCCCACGTTTCCGACCCGAAAGGAATTGCAAATGAAAGAAGAATCTGTGTGCACTATCCATGGAGTGGAGTGACTATTCTGAATCTCCTCTTCTCTATCTCCCCCTTTTTTGCCTTCGGCTATTACCGGCCCAACATTGGATTTGTTTGAAAACAATACAACCAAGGTGGCGTTCATTCAATCAAAGCTTTTATGCCCTAGCACTAATGACTCTCTTTGGAAAGAAAGGAATGCAGGGAACAAGTCTTTCCTTTCCACTGGTTCTTGAAAGCTCTCAATCCCCGCTTCTCCCATATTGATTCTCCCTCTCGCATCGGTTCTGCATCAGATAATGAGCCCATGCGCAAACTTTCTCTTTTATTGTATTGGCGCCCGATAGGTAGGCTATTAGATTGAGTCGAAAGCCTACCATAAAGGTTCCGATTCGAGCGAGAGCCCAAACGGGGGAGGCGAGAACATCTTGATCGAAAGCTCCACTGTTCTGAATAGTGAGAAAGACTTTTTCAAATTTGATCAAATCGATCGATCATTTTTGAATATCTTAGGTGGGCCAACCGACCGAGTTGGGCTGGGCGTCCATGTCACAGAACCTTTCTCTAGCCAAGAATCCCATTATTGATCGAATCGAGGCGGATCCAATTCATTGGCAAATGAAAAATCTACCGTTTTCACACTCAGAAAAACCTAGAAAAGAGGAAGAGTCACTAAGACAAGAGCTAGGTAAGCAAGCAAGAAGGAGAGGCTAGAAAAGGCAGGGGCTCTCCATCTCTAGGAAGATTGTGTCCAGGATCTGGTAATCTAAAGCCTTGCTTCTTCTGGTCGGCTCGTATTAGCCTGTGCTTTATTACAGGTAGTCATTCCCCCGTTCCTTTAGTCTTTTCAACGGTACTTGAATCTTAAGTCGCGGTCATGTCTCGCCCCCCGGTATAGTGACCGGTTCCATGTTTTCCCCGAATTTCATCAGTTCCAGGCTCAAGTGCCTGTTCATCCATCTTCATTCCAAAGGCGAGCATATCCATTGAGTGACTGTAACTGCTATCGTTTACAGTCAATAGTTCTTAACCAACCCTTTTTAGAGCTTTATAAAGCTTTAAGAGAGAATAGGGAGTAAGGGGGACCTTCGCTTCATTATAAATTGGACCCGGACCTTCTTTCTTCTCCTGCGGAGCCCTGATAAAGTAACCGGCGGCAGGTTAGTACAGTTCTCCTGCTTGCGGATTTTTCCCTGCGCTGATTCAGGAGCCTTCTTCTTTCTAAAAAGAAAAAAAGAGAAGAAAGGTTTGGTTACGGGAACCAACGGTGACGAAGGTTACCTACTTTCGGTGGACGTGGAGCCAACGAGTTCAGTCGAACAGCGTAACGAGTCTAAGGTTACAGAAGCGTTCGCCAACTTTGATAGGCATAGCATTGCAAGCAAATAGAGCAGAGAGCTTACCCTTTCTTTCTATTAGAGTCGTGAGCTTGTTGTAGTCGGTCCTAAAGGGAGAACCTTTCTGCTTACCCCGCGTCCTTGCGCGGCTCGGCTCGTTCTTCGAGCCCTGCTTCCCCCTTCCCCCTCTCCCCGTTTACCGTCCAAAACAGGCCGTATGGAGTATAGCCAAGTGGTAAGGCATCGGTTTTTGGTACCGGCATGCAAAGGTTCGAATCCTTTTACTCCAGATTATGAACACCCGATCGGATCTGTCAAAAACGAGCTGACGACTACAGGGGAAGCGGCTGACTGCAGTCCCTGAGCCCAGCTTGTAGCAAGCCAAAAGTTTGACTTGAGCCTACTTTGCTAAGAGAAGAGAGAGAAGGAAAAGACAGACGGCAGAAAGCAATCCTTCCAACCGCGGAGTTGAACACAACACTGACTTCGGCCAGTTTCTTTCATCAATCTCCTGGCCCTTGCTTAACTCCTTGTTCCGTAAACCGGTCGCTGGTTGATCTGATCGGACCCCGGACACGCGAGAGCCCAGCCCGAGAGGAATGCATGGTTCCCCGGCGCTTCATGGGGCGGACGTTCGCAGTCCCCCTCCCTCTAATCTAAGCCCACAGCTCGCCCCAAACCCTACCAGCTTTCCAGGCCATTCAATCCCCGTCATTCCATTTTAGCTCACCTCCAACCGGAAAGCTTTCGCGATGATGTTTTCCGAGAATACATCCTTCAAAAATGGGATTTGGTTGGATGGAGTCTCGCAGAAGAATATCATTTTATAAAGGGGCGCTACAACTAGCAGCCACTTTCTTATTAGTAAGATAGGTTGCTTGAGCCAATCCTTAAATCGTGGGAGGAAAAGGCAGAAAAGTGAGCCCACCCCAGGCAAATACACTTCTCGTTATCTTGTTCCTGGTCAAGCTCCCGTACCCGCTCCTTACTCGCATCCTCCCCAATTAAAGTAACGTAAGGAGGGGCCACTATCAATTGAATAAGCGTCTCAAAGAGAATGAGGTCTAGCGCCCCATCGAGAAAGAGCAATAGAACAAGGTGGGAATAAGATCTAAGGTAGGACAACCAAGGGCAATTCAATGGCTTTATGGGAGAATCCTTAGACTTTATGCGTAGGCAGGCCCAGCGGTATCCAATCAATGTAGTCGGCGGAACAAAGGAAAGAGGAATGGGAGACGTTTTAGAGGAAGATCTAAGTACCGAGAGGGAAATGGAGCTCGAATCCATAGCATTCTCCACGCACCCACCATTCGTTAGCAGCGACCTTACCACGCTTACCACCAGCCATTTCACTCGAATCTGTAGTAAGCAGTATCCTTCGCAACTAGAGGAGAAATCCTCTTCTTTTCTTTATCTTTCTTGGAATCAAAAACCTTAAGAACCATAGGTGCCACCAACCGAGGCGGAGATTGGAGATACAACGATTGGAGTGCAGTGACCGTACCCGAGATAGATCTGAACCGACGGTTGCGGAGAATAGGTGCAACGGGGAATCATGGGAATAACGAGAGGGTACGTAGGGAACATGGCTGACCAAGCTCCTTTTTCTAACGATTGAAAAAAGAAAGAGGCCGGTGTTCTTCCCAACTGCTCCAATAAACGTGCCTACACCCCATCCCGTCTGGAGAATGATATGATTGACCGAGAGTACTTATGAAACCCGGCACTGAACTAAGGGTTTGATCTGCGGCCTCCTGAACTGTTCGCATCGCTCTCTTCGGTTCAAGCGAAGGCTATAATTACAGTTCAGATCGACTTCCTAGCGTACGGAATACGGAATGGATTCCAAAGCCCCTCTGTTTTAGCTTAGGCTAACGGCACCGATTCCTAGTGCTATAACAGAAACTGCCCTTAACGCGCAAATCAAAGCCCTCACAACACTCGATACCTGCTCCCGCTTATTGATTAGGGTGAGCCACTCAAGTCCCTTGTCACTCGTCCCTCTTTTACGTTTACGAAAATACCGGGCTTTATGCTTTTTTCGGAAACTAAACTAAAGTAGCTCGTCAACCTAAAAACAGAGGACTTCCCTCACTACGAAAGGTGTCCCGTGGATGCCGTACTGATATATCTCCTATTTGTTCTGGATCCAGCTGAAAAAGCCCTTTGCTTTATATTAGCGCGTTAGCGCCCCTACAATTGAAAAGACATTCTAGCACTCCTTTTATAATATAAGGAATTGCATGGCTTCGGTTGGTCACTTGCGGGAAATGAAGTCTTTGATGCGCGAGAAAGGGGGCTGCCTTCGCAAGGCTTGCTTGAAAGTCCCAACTGAAAGGACGGTTAATAATTAGTAGTTGGCCCGGCTCTCCCTGCCTGCGCTTTGGTTCTCATGCCTCGTTTTGTTGACGTCGTGCGTAGGATAAAGGATTTGCACCGGATAAGCATTTGTTACAGTCGCGAAATACGGGCTTTTGTAAAAGTTTTCATTTTCTGATCTACCTTTAGCTAAGAAAATGCCATTGTCCTATGGCTGCACTAAACTTTGAACTGGACTAAACGAAGACAAAGTGAAGTCGAAGAACAAAGTTTAGTCTAAACAATTTAAGAATTCTTTTTTTTACTTTCTAAACAATGGTTAGGCGGAAAGGGTACCCTTAGACCATAAGCCAGTGAAAAAGAAAACCTAGCTAGCCTATAAGCTTCCCTCTCCGATCATTGCTTGACTCGCCATAACCCTTACACCACACCGCCCCTCGTCTTCAAGCTACGGCTACCTGCATGAAAGCCAACCGCTACAATCCTGCTGCAATAATAACTCGTTATTTTAGCTTGGAAGGACAATAGACTGGCATATCCCATATCTTTTTATTGGATGAGATTAGGGGTCTGTGAGAGCCCTTTCTCTAACTAAAAAAATGCGCTCGCCTCTTTCTTCTCGGAATCCTACGTACCAATGTTGCAACAACCGGCTCTTCCCCAATCAACTCAAGGTATGCAGGTATCTTTTGCTCCACCACCTCAGGCAACCTTACCACAGTCTCAGCGGGTTCGCCCGTCTCCACCAAATCAAGGCCAACATGGCTATATGCCAAGGCAAAGGCCTAGTCAACCGCCTAGGCAGTTCACTCAGCTTAACCAACCCATGAGTTTGATTTTACCGCTCCGTGTTCTTTGATTTTTTAAGCCTCTCGAAGACTAATCGGGGGGACTTCTATGTGATTGACCCTTGTCTTGGATTTGACTACTATGTCATCCACATAGTCTATACATCATCTCATGGAAGATGGCCGTCATAGCCCTCTGGTAGGTTGCTCCGGCATTCTTTAGGCCGAGCCGAATGGCATGACCTTTGCACAGAAGGTTTCCCGCCCCGTGATGAAGGAAGTCTTCTTTTGGTCTTTCTCGGCCAACCGTCTTTGGTTGTATCCTGAGAAACCTTCCATAAATGACAGCGTTTTGTACCCCGACATCTAAATTTGGGAGTGGGAAATCGTCCTTGGGGCAGGCTTTATTTAGTTTAGCTTTCTAAAAGAAAAGTCCTTCCCATCCTTTTTCGGTACGGGGACGGTTAGAGATCCAATCAGAATAATCCAAGTCCTAATTCAGCGGGCCACTTTTCATTTTTTCTTTGAAAACTCCAAGTCGGGATGGAGCTTGGAGACTTTCTTTTTAGACCTATATTAAAGTTATGCTCTACTAGGACTGGATCTAAGCCTGGCATATCGTTATATGACCAAGCAAAGACGTCCCGGTATCGGCTAAGAAATTGGGCAAACCTTGCCCTTTCTTCGGGACCTAATGATGCGCCGATCATAATGATATTTGGATTCTCCTCGGACCAAGGACCTCTTTCTATGCTTTCTTCGCTCTTTCGGCTCTCTGGGTGGAGTTCTATTATAGGAATGAATTGGCCGATATCCTCTGTCATCCGATAGCTTAGGCTTTTGAGCGAGACTACGATATGAAGGGCTATCCCTTTTCCCGCTCGTTAGGCCCCCTTCTCCTCTCCCTCTCCGGTATAGTCGACTGGCCTCGCTCCTATCCTATTTCTCTTGAATCTCGACATTTCATCCAAAGAATAGAAAATGGTTAACACATGCCGATTGGAGAACGTACTCCCTTCCCAGCTATTAGTGAAACAGGGGCCATCACTCTAATACGAATCGAAAGAATCACTATCGGGTTTGGTACCAACCAAGATTATCGTGGTTGAAATACCATCAATTTTGAATAGTTATTAGAGCTTCTAATTAAGTCGATTAAAATAATCTTCTGATTCAATCAGTATTATCTCGTTCATGCTCCTCACCTGAGAAGCATTTCACTAACCACCTGAGGAGCAGTAACAAGTACCTCCCTTGGGGTCGGGTAGCTACAGTCACACACAGTTCCTGTACACAGTAAGACAGTAGCAGCAGTAGCTACACTGTACCTCCTTAGCCGGTAGCCAGTAGCCAGTGGGTAGGAAACCTTGCCCGCCAACTAAAAAGAGCGATTGAGAGTGGATTTCAGGTTCGATAGTGTCGAGAAGGTATTAGCCACCGGTGACCGTACTTTCGTAAAAGCACCATTGGGCGGTGGTTCCTCTTCTCTTCTTCCTCTGAACCTCGAACAAAAAAAGATCTCGGCATCAGCTCGACTAAGAGTTCCGAATAAAAAAAGGAAACTTCACTTTACTTAAGACGAAGGAACCGAGTGCAAAAAAACCGGTTTCGCTTCAAACTACTAGTAATTAAGACTAAAAGTAAGGAAGTCCTTTTCTTGACTTGGCCTGCGTTCATTATACCTACCCCCTTTTTAAAAAACTTGATTTCAATCTCAACAAAGAAATGAAAGCATAACTCTTTGCTTGTTGTCCTCTTACTTACTCAATTGTGGAGGTCTCTCGGGTGTCTGATCCGATCAGTCTCGTGATGAAGAGAATTCCGATCTTCCACTAAGAAAGGTCTCGTCACGACAACTCAATTTGTCCGGTAAACTACTAGGGGCTCCCCATGGTTTATTAAAAGGGAGGGGAGATTTGCTCCTCATCCGGGGGTTCATTTCATTCATTATGCACTCAAAAGTGAAGGTCTTAAAAACTTCATAGAATTCATGATCGGCCATTCCATTTGTGCTTTCAGCAAGTAGGCGACGCGAATCTATTTCTATGCTTCAATCGGATACCAATTGCTTGGATGCGTTTGAAGCCTCGAGATGACTTGCAGAAAAAAAGCTTTCTAGGTTTGTCTTCTGTCTCCGTAACAAATGGTCCATTTATTGATGGGCGAACGACGGGGATTGAACCCGCGCGTGGTGGATTCACAATCCACTGCCTTGATCCACTTGGCTACATCCGCCCCTACCCCCGCACAGGTTTCAGTCTCTATCTACGATCAGATCCTTTCTGAACTCCCCTATGACCGCTATCAAAGAGAAGCTTTTTCCTATACTATAGTTGCAAGTCTATTGTTCTCTTTCCGAATGAAGTGAAACAAAGCTTCAAACAAAGAGGTTGGGCTGTTCACTTCATTGATTTGACTTCACTTTACTTAAGATTAAAGAGAGGGGCCGGGCGGGCAGTAAAGGCTCATTTAGTAGACAGCGAGCGAGCAGCAAGCACCTACTCCTATCAAAATGAAAAGAAGCTGAACTTGAATTGAAGAAGCGAGCCTCTATCAGAGAAAGGAAAGCCGTTGCGCGTTAGCGCATCCGTTTTCTTGCTCGTTAGCGCCCTTCCTTCAGCTGGCTTCGCCTTATCTATTCATCTCTTTTTTAAAATGGAGATTTAGGGATCTCTCTTGTTCATAGATCTTGAAACCAGATCTATCCCCGGAAGAACCAACACTTAAAGGGTGTAAGCAACGGAAGGTTCTCACCCTGTCCCCGACATTGTTCTCCGACGATGTCCCCTGGGCGAAAGGGGACACCATTCTCTTTCTTTCTTCAATCGTTCCGATCAGGACAAGTGGGTTGGTTCGTTTCGTCCTCCTATCTACGCAATTCTCTGTCTTCGTTCGTGATCATGTTGGGCGAAAGGTAGTTGTAGAGGAGCGGCTGTGAAAGGGCTCTTCCCCCCTTTCCATTGAAGTAGGGAGGGCTTCCTTCCCCACCATTCCGGCCTATTATAGGGATTTTACCGATGCTGAAGGTAGCTTGCTTACCAAGCCACCCACTTGAGAAGCTGGTCGCTAGAAAGAAGCGACGAGGAAGCGAAGCTGTCTACGAAGCTTTGCTTCTCCCCCTGTAGTCGTAATACTCGGCTCGTCGCTACTTTGATTCAAAAGGTAACCGATGGTTCCCGACTTTCTCTGGTTTCCGCAACCGTAACCCTTTTTCCGATTACATAAACTTTTTTCTTTTTCATAGCGATACGCTCTAAAAAAAGTGAAGGATAAGCAACCCTTCTAGAAGCGGTAGCTTCCCGCCTCCTTCATTCCTACTGCCTCCTTCGGTGAGAAGTTCCCTTCCTTTTCTAAAAAAAAGAAAATGCCTGATTGGTCTGCTCAGCAAACGTACAAAGTGGACCGCTGTTTGGCTGACCCCCTTCTTCCCATTCGGGTTGGGTTGACCCAGAAGTACAGTAAGAAGGAATGGAACCGCTTGAGAGTCGTCTGAAGTTCACACTTGGGTAAAGACGACTGACTTTGGAAACGGAACACGAACCAATTTCAGCTATTCCGGCTTCTTATTGAGCGTAGCGAAATCAAGGTTTATGAGAAAGTCAGCGAAGTTTCTATGATGTTCTACCTTTGCGCAGTCTCGCTCCACAGTGACAGCGGAAGGCTCCGCACCTGAGCCTCGTTAGACTCAGCAGAAGTGTAAGGTGTAAGTGAAGAGAATAGAAGAGATGAAGTCCGCCCCTTAGCCTAGTCTATATCCACAGCTGACGCAACTCCGTCTCACTACTACTTAATTAATTAATGGCTAAACTTTTTCATAACCTGAGCTTTCCTTAACCAGTTGACCTTACTTCGTAACCTTAGCCTCTCTTTCTTTATAGTTCGACTAAGTGACTTCGTAACCGAAACCTACTTTTTTTCTTACTGTAGCATAGGCCTTCGCCACTTCAAACGGGCGCTTCGCCCCTCTTTTTTTTCTTAGAAAGAGCGGGGCCTTACTTATTCAGGGGGGTGGGGGAACCGTAGGAAGGGGGGACGAACCGCCGAATTTACATCTGAAATCGCCAACATGAACACAAACGAAATCTTTAATTTCGTATAGAAAGAAAACGAACCACTTCTATTCTCGGAGCCCACGGAGCGGTATATGAAGAATGGCTTTTTGGTCCCTTTCGTCCAGTGGTTAGGACATCGTCTTTTCATGTCGAAGACACGGGTTCGATTCCCGTAAGGGATAGGTACTCATTCCCGGCCGCTTTCAGTTAGTGTTCATTGCTGAGTGATCGCTCGCTATCTGGCTGGAAAAGGTGGTCCGGAAGCTTCCTCTCTCCCAGCAAGCAAGATGAGATCACCACTTCTCTCGGACTTCCTTTACTTCGTAACCTTAGCTTTAGATGTCCTTTCATAGATTCTCGAACCTCCGACAGACATAATATCCATGCATGCGTTCTTTCTCTCCTCCCCTCAGCCATAGAGTCATCTTTCCCCCTTTTCTTTTTCTTTATTTCTTTTTCTTTTTAGGCATTGAACCCCGCCGCTCCGTGGGGTGCTGAGTGGTGTCCTCCCCTCCCTAATACCTAATACATAGTTCCGTCTATGGAGCCTAAAGCTTCAACCATGGCATAGCAGTAAGCAGTAAGTTGGCCTAGTCTCTCGCCCAGCCTTCGCCTTCTTCAGTGGCCAAGTTGAAGCGTTCACCGGTTCTTCGGCCTACCACCTTGATCAAGGTTGAGCTTGTTTCATTGAAGCTAATGCTATGCTGCCCTTCCCTTGTTCAAGAGAAAGCGAGGACTTTCTTTTAGCTACCGGCCCAAACAAAAGAGATTAGCCTCTTGATCGATCGATTGATTGGATCGAAGTACGAAGGGCTTGATTGAAGTGTGAGATCAGCCCAAGACTAAGGCCGAGCAACTAGCTGCTGCAGGATTGGACGTCTATCTATCTCACCACGCTCCCCTACTCCTATAAAGGCCGGCAGAAGGAAAGCTCGTTACCGCAGCGCTCGTTCACCCCTTCGGCTTCTTCCATTCAAAAAGGTAGTTTTTTTCTTATTGGCAAATAGCATCTTGAAGTGAAGCGAAGGCATTATTGAAGGAAAGAGATGGCGGGTCGGTCAAGTGCATTCGCTATTCGATTCCATCCTCGATCCCACCAAATTGATATTCAAAAGTTTGTATCTCTTCTTTACTTTTAAGTGACAAGGGGGTGACAAAGTTCTCTATGTCGCCGTCTCCTCAATGAGCGTAGATTGATAGAGATGGCTTTTGTGCCGGTCAATCTGTATCCCATTCTTCAGGTATAGTTTTCTTTGATCACAGATCGACAGTCCTTTCTCCCCCTTTCGTCATAAGGCGTGGTCTGACTCTGAACCATTCCTGTGTTTAGGTCCCTACTAAGCATAATTCGTAAACTATGAATGGCTATTTGAAGACTTTTTCAAAAGTTTCTAGCAAAGCAAAAAAATGAGAAACGCTCTTACGAGGTAATTCTGAGTTAAACTACTCGTGTTAGCATGGAAGTCAGCCCGCTCCATTCTGCTACTAGGGTTCCAAACCTTCCCCTTAGTTCTATAAAGACCTTTCCAACTCAAGAGATGCTAAAGCTATTGTGAATTGGTCTTTCTAAGTCGGAAAGAGGGCTTTGGGCAAAGAGCAACTCGAAAGTACTTGACTTCAGTCCCAGTACTGAAAGACGTGACTTCAGGAGTGGATTTCGGAAGGAAAGACTTCGTTTACTTCCTGCAAATTCTTATGTAAGAACTAGTAGAAAGAAAGGAATTTTGAACTAAATAAGGCAGCATTGATAGACCGTTGAATGAGAATGCTTGAGTGGGAATCGTCTTAGCAACTGGCTATAGACATGACTAAAAGCCGCCGGGAGAGGAGAGACAATCTTTCATGAGAGAGGGACGAGCGAGTGAGAGATTGGGAAAAAAAGAGGTAGGCCTTCTGAGCGGTCATTTAGGGGCCTTGTTAGCGAGCCATCATTCTTCCCTAAGCTGCCAGAGTCCGATCGAAGCGAGCAAGAGATAGAGGAATCATCGCTCATAGATGTGAATTGAGAAAGCAAGCCCTAATTCTTTTTCATCTCCTCGGGCAAGACCAATTATAAGTCGACGTCTTAACCTGACTTCCTAAGCTCAGTTGATTGTTGAAGCAGTAGCTCTGGATCGAGAGCAGGATGCTTACCGTGGGTATTATGAAAAGGGGAAAGGCTTTTTTTATAGAGAGAGTTATAGGAGAATGGAAGACCAAAGAGACCCAACTCATATCGTACCAAGAACTTGCCATTGACCTGATCAAGCGCTTTAGGGAGATCCCCTTCACCCATGTTCCGAGAATATAAAATCGCTTGGCTGACTCGCCAGCCCTTATGGAATTCATACTCAGCCGCTCTAGTACACATGCTAGTACACCGAAGCACAGAGTCGCTTGTCATCGACATCCGAGCCACAGAGAGCCCTTCCGCCGAACGGGACTCATTTCTCTTCTTGGATGAAGACTATCGGGAGTTGGAACATGATGAACTATCACCAGTCAAGACGAGGAAGATTACGAGGACGATGGGAACCATGGTATTATTCTTTCTACAATTACCTCAAGACGGGTTCATACCGGAGTACGCCACTCGTGGTCAGAGGAGAGCCCGGAGGGAACTTTCCCGACGATTTGTGATCTTGGGAGATGTCCTTTACAAAAGGTCACTCGCCCTTCCGAAATAAGGAGCACACATTGTTGAACAAGCTCATTCAAGTGGGTGCGGAGGACACGTCAACAGCCAAATGCTTGCCAAGAAAATCATGAGGCAAGGCCCCTATGAAAAGTAAGGGTGTCAAGAGATGTCAGAAATGTCAACTCCTTTGATTTGATGGAATTTTCTTTCAAAATGCTGCATCATGTCGAATGGCGGGTCCATCGTCTATCCCCAAGGTAAGACCCCGAATGAAAAAAACGTACCTTCGAAGGCTGCGATCAGGAGCTGCTTAACATCATTGAGAACAGGAGATCAGAAGATTTGGTGGAGGATAAAGTCAAAAGTGAACCAACACTGGGATCTGATCATAGCCGCCGTGAAGTGTTTGGATGCAAAGGCGATGGTTTTTAGATTCGGCAAACATGAGATGTGTCCTGCACGAAGTACATCGAATTTTGGAGATATCCCGTAATGTCCTTTTTGTACCTAGATAAGGACGACCTCGAGAGAGCAGACGACCAGTAGAGTAGGTGCTCCATCTCGTTCCTGCTGCGTAGGTCTAAGGTAATTCACAGTGCTAGCAGATCAGAAGTACGGAAGTGGGCCCTCACCCTTCTCTAGTAGGGGCAGTGCTACCTATAGAACGGGAATGTTCATCCTCTCTTAAAGTCCGTTATGGATTTCAAGTCGGGAATAGAGCTGTGGTAAGCAATATAGATCGCCCCTGACTCTCTCTCTATAAAAAAAGCCCTTCTTCATTCTTAACTTAATAAGGCTTCGGCCCTATGGAGTAAAGGGAAGTGCAGATCTGGAGTGTTTGGACGAGAAATAAAGGCTTTGCAGCAAGCGGAGTTGTACCGAAATGCAATTTTCCGGGCATACGAGAAAAGAGTCCAGCCGAGCATATTTGTTTGCTAGTTTCTTGATCCCGGAAATCTTGTACTCAGAGTCACGGATAAAGTGGACTACCCAGCGCCTTTGATACTTGGTGGATGACCTTTCTAGTGGCTTTTTCCCATCCCTTTTGGGACCATTCACCCTTTTCCAAGCATAGGTAGAAGCCCTCTTTCCCATACACAACGACGGTTCCAAGCAAGATGAATAGTTTATAGTCGACTCAGTATCGGCGAAATCCCCCCATTGAATCTCTTTAGTACCTATTCTCTTGTAGTGCACCCTTCATCGAAAGAGTAGGCGGTTGAAAGACCCACCTCTGAATAAAGCCTTTAGGTTGGGAGATCTCAAAGGGGAACCTCGCTTAGCTTATCAGTCCCTGTATTATTCAACTCATCTGTCCACTTATCTTGTCCAAAGCAGAAGGAATTTTTCAATCCTTTGTTTCGAAGGTAATCCGCCAGTCTCTAGACTGGAAAAGATTCAATCCACTTGTTGGCCTGCTTCTATGTCCTGTAGCTTCTAAGGCATTAGCTTCAAAGGGGCTTGTTGGCCCCCTTCTTAGCTCTTGATGTCTGCTTTAATTTAAGCTTCGTCGAATAAGGCCCGTAGCTTACAACATCTTATGAGAAGGGCCTGTAGCTCGATACAATTTAAGGCCAGTTGCGTACTTGCTAGAGACGGATTCCGCCATTCCCTGAAACATCAGGGCCCAGCTTGAAAAAGATTTGGATGTGGATGATAGAGAGCATATTTTTTATATATCCCCAAAATGAGAGCTATTAGATGAGAAGAGACTTCGCGCCATGGAACATGCCCAGGTCTACCAGAAAAGGGGCTTTCAAGTGAATTCCAAAATAAGGTAATATAGAGAAAGGTCAACATAGGAGATAAAGTCTTGAAAAAGATTCTTTCCGGACGTGAGCCTCACCCAAGAGGGAAACTCCATTTTGTGCTCGATCTCTTCTGTCATGCATCATGGCTGGGTGAGTTGTCCCATTGCGAATGAACCTCCGTGCTTCCAATCTGGTCATGCACTTCTTTAAGATGTGGAACCTGGGAGCTTTCCTCTTATAAAGAGGGCTAAATCTTTCGTAGGGGGGTAAGGATGGTGCCGAGGTCTTAATAGAAAGCGGTTGATAGTCCCGTCTGCTAGGCTTTTCCGAACTTCCCTTCGCCTTTCTATCTCTTAGTTAAGGGGGGTTTCAGAGAATCATCCGAACGAGATAAGGTTGTCAAATGGGGGAAGAGGAACGAGAGGCGTCCCTGGCTCACTAGTAGGTGACGAGGGGATTCAAAAAAAAAAGGGGCTCATTTCACCTGCCCATGCATTCGTTCGGATCCATTCTTCCTTCTTTACCTTTTCAACCCACCCTTACTAGCTAATAGGGCTTACTAAAAAAGCGAATTTGCCTCTTCCTGGTAATGAATTAAGCGGCAGCGAGGAGGTCCGGTTCCATAGTGATTTCGTCTGCTTTTGGAACTTAGATTCCTAGGGACAAAGAAAGTGACTTCGGACTTTTGAATTCTCAGAACCTCCTTCGAATGAAAGAACTTGAGAGGGTCTCACAGGCATCTCTCTTCGAGCGGCAGTGCAAGCTCGGATGGTGTTAGCGCTGGCAGAAAGTCCTGGATTAGTTTGTACCGGTGTAGGTCCCTGAGTGGTGACTTGTCCCCCTTGATGTTGTGGCATTGGATTAGTATAGATCCCCAGTAGCTTCAGTGACATTGGCGGCTTTAAGGTATGCCTTAACTTCGTTCCAATTGAGAAGATTTTCATCTAGATGACATCACGCAAAGTATGACACTCTTCGATGGTACGACCTGCGTATCGGTGAAATGGACAGAACTTTGAATAGTCGAGACCGCGAGGCCAGGGGAGTGCTTTATCTCTGGGCAGAGAAAGGGTTTTACGGGGCAGAAGGTGGAGAAGGCTGGGCCGTAGCTACTATACTAGGAGAAAAGTATGACCTCTTTAAGATCTGGGATAGATCTTTCCGATGATATCCATGGCCCACCCTCGAAATGGCCAAGGCTTTATAATCGGGTATAACTCGGAAGCCGGCTTGTGCTGGATTCCTGCATACCTCTGGCAGGCATCGCAGCTCTTAGCATGTGCTACGTAATCTGCAAGGACCGTAGGCCAGTAGTGGCCATGTCTCCGGATCTCTCGAATTTCCCTCAGCGCGCTCGATCTACCTATCTTTCTGAGTTTGATTGGTTTTCGCTCCAGCTGACCTTTCCATTTAATCACTGACAAAACCTACCTTTCAATTCTTCTTACCCTATGAGCTTTCAGCAAAGGACAGATTTCTTGGTCCATTGACATCGATCAACGAAATAGACCTCCTTCTTTCACTTTTGTCGTTGTCTTCCAATTCAAAGAGCCCCATTAAGTAAGTGTTCCGCGAGAAAAGAGAGGCTGACATCTTTTCTTATCTATCTATTTTCGTAAATGAAGAAGATAAGTGAGAGCTTACTGACTGCATCTTCTAAGAAGGGCTTGGAAGAAGAAATAGAATCTCCTTTCTTTTTCGAGAAAAGGTCCCATCCTTCAATATCATGATTGGGTCGACCAGGCCAGATCATGAGTGAAATATCATGATCGGGTCGACTAGGCCAGATCATGAGTGAATAGAAAATCGAAAATGTACATAGCAGTTCCAGCTGAAATACTTGGAATAATTCTACCACTTCTACTAGGAGTAGCCTTTTTAGTGCTAGCTGAACGTAAAGTAATGGCTTTTGTGCAACGTCGAAAGGGTCCTGATGTAGTGGGATCGTTTGGATTGTTACAACCTCTAGCAGATGGTTTTAAATTGATTATAAAAGAACCTATTTCACCAAGTAGTGCAAATTTCTCCCTTTTTAGAATGGCTCCAGTGGCTACATTTATGTTAAGTCTGGTCGCTCGGGCCGTTGTACCTTTTGATTATGGTATGGTATTGTCAGATCCGAACATAGGGCTACTTTATTTGTTTGCCATATCTTCGCTAGGTGTTTATGGAATTATTATAGCAGGTCGGTCTAGTAATTAGGGGGCGGCCGTTCGGTCGCCTATGATACTAGGATCAATAGGTCAAAAATGGGTTTGTGCCGCAGGTGTTGAACGATCCACTCTACACAGGTGTGGGCTTACAGGGCTCATAAAGCCTTTCTTTCATTCATCAATAGGGCCCTGTCGGTCACTTTTCTGGGCCGGGATCGATAAGTGGAATGGAAGTCATAAAAAAGATATCTTGATCTTCGCACCTCAGATCAAGAGGCTTGTCAAGCTGGCCTAAATCATTATTATTCATTATTCTATATAAAAATATATATAATGAAGATAGAAATCAAAAACGTTGTCTTTTAACTGGCTGTTCTTCTTTGTCAACGCTACTAAGGACCTATAGGTTCGCAATAATGAAAATTGGTTGTTTTAAAAAGAAAAGGCACTATTTAGCCCTACATTAGTAGAAGTAAGCGGCTGAGTTAGCCTAGCCTACCCTAAAAGTGGTATAGTAGGGTATAGTAGGCGAGCGAGTTAGCGAAGACGCTTAGGCTAATAGAAAAGAGAGCGTCGGTGCGTAGCCTTCATTCTACTACGCTACGAAAAGGTTACGAAATCACTTAGCTCGACGTTAGGAGAGTCAAGGGGGAACGCCATACCTACATAGAAGAACCACTGTTCGCTGACTTTCTAAGGTCTAACCTTTCGCCCCCTACTGAAAAGGGGCAATTAGCTTTGCACCACTGATAGACTACTTAAGATTCAATTCAAAAGGCCCTACTTAGTTTCGCAAGCCTTTGTCATTGTCAGTCAACTAAGTAGGGCCTGAGGCCCCCTGTGAATCCGTAAATCTGAGGAGCATGCCGCAACAAAAGGATGGTCCCCTATGCATTTCATTCTTTCCGGAAGGGAAAAAAAGAAGTACCCCCCATCATAGTGAACCTCTCCTTGTGATCGGGATGAGGTAGATGCCTCCCAGCCGGGGGGGCGGATCGAATCGGAGTTTCCTTAGGTAGCCACCGACCTACAGTTATCCTTAAACTTCCGTGCTTGGTGGAGAAGAAGCGAACAAAGGTACGCTCGCTTGCTGTCTTGTTCTCTGTCGCGAACTGGGATCGCTCGCCAGCTAGGTCAGATTGGAGCAACATTGTATGAGAACATATTACCCATATTCGGGGACAAGGGGCGAAACGACCTCTCGATCTACTTACTGCAGCCCAGGAATGAAAACGTCGTCTAGGCGTTACCTGTTGCTCCGATCTCCCCTACGCCTAGGACGTTGTCTGGGCCCACCAAGAGCCATAGTTAGTTGCTGTTTCCATTTGGTAGTTTTTTTCTCGTTGTTGATACCGGCAAGACCCAGCCAGATGATGTCTGCTGGTTGGTAGTGAGAGGACTCTTAGTACCTGCATACCCAAAAGGGGGCGCTGGTTAAAAAACAAGAATTTTTCTCTTTCTTGCTCTCCCTTAGCAGCGGGAAAGGAGTCTATCTATCTGCCTAGCTTTGGTAGATTTCCCCCAACGCAATCCACAGAAATTCCACGAATCCCTTGGTGGATAAGTCCGACGACTCAGCAGCAGTGCGGAATTTTCTTTCTCGTCTGCTGGATCTGATCTATAGTTAGGGGGCAATACATACCAAAAGGTTCGAAGAAGGATAATGAGTGAAGATCTGCCCCAGCCAAGTCGTCGACCGCTGCGGTACCTGAACTGAATGCTCTGAGGTTGAAAGGCAAGTAGATAAATTCCTACCTGTATTTTTATTGTCTCGATTCGTCCACTGCTGCTACTGATAATGGAAAAGGTTATGAAGTTGACTTCTTTGCCTTCTTGAAGGTGGTTGGGCATTAACCAACACAACAGTGAAACCCGATCCAGCTTTCGCTCCCTCCGCTTCCTCAGGGCCCTCACTTCCTCACTCAACTCACTCAGACGCTCGCCTCACGTCACTTCGCTCGCCTTGGGAGGAAGGCTACTGACGGTAGCGAATCTCAGAATACGAATAAGATCAGAAAGGCCATCATAAGAGCAAACAAGGCAATGGCTTCCGTGAGAGCAAAGCCTAAAACGGCATAACCAAACAATTTAGTATCCAATTACGGACTCCGTGCTACTGAATGGATCAACGAACTGAATATCTTTCCAATTCCGACTGCAGCTCCAGCTAAAGCAATTGTAGCAGTTCCAGCACCGATGACTTTTAAACCCTCCATAACATCTTTAAAAGTTTTCATTTCAGTCTATTAATTGGAAGCAGGATTTTGATTCTTGAAAGCGAGTTAAGTGGCTCTGAGGGGCACGAACGGTATAACAATAAGTACTGATTCGACTAGCTCGAACGTGGGGAACGAATGCTTGAATGTGAACAAATAGCTGACTCTTGCAAGTTTGTGGCCAGCGATCACCCTCTAAGCTATACGCTTGATAACGAACTAAAGGGCTCGAAGCTATAGAAGCTCTACAAATAGCAGTTCTTATGAATTTATGGCACAGTTCTTTAAGCTGGGTAAAGGTAAAGTAAACAGTAAACAGCAAAGACTCCCTATATCGAACCCCATTTTTGATACGCCTTAGTATAAAGAGCTGGCTTAGTACATATCCATAAATATGTCTTTTTGACTGCGGCATAGCTATCCCGTAGTTTTCCTTTTCATAAGAGAAAGGATCCTATAGGTATAGTATACGTAAGTTTCCCTATATCTATGTATTTACCTTATATGCCTTAAATTTACAGATGAGTCGGGATCCTAATCTTACTATTACAATTATAGGATCAGCTCTTATTTGCAATCTTCCTTAAAGAAAGTCTAAGGTAGTTGCAGGTCCATTTTCCTTTTTTTATAATGTGCGGGATTCCTACTCTGAGTAGGCTTCTTCGTGCGTGCCATTCTAGGAGTCTTCATTTACTCCGGTATAAAGTTATATCAAGGTCAATAATTTCTTTCTGGTCCACCAAGAAAAAATTTTTTTCAACTAAGGTTTATTTAAGTCCGGCACAGCATGCCTTTTCCGTCTATAGCGGATAGGTAATTTAGCTACCTCCGCAGCAACAATTGCTTCAGCGGGAGCTGTCGTCGTGGGATCCGTAATAGTGAGCATTGTAACTGATACCGGGAGTTTAATATCTAGTTTTTTCTGCTTACGAAATGCTTACGCTTACCAAAAGGACTAGGGCATCTTGTCAAAAGCAAAAGCGAGCGGTGACTCTATCGGAATCTATAAAACTCGACTGGAAGCGGGAGGAAGCCACTCTAAAGAGGAGGACTGTCAAAGAGTCATGTTGGGCTTCGACTATGGACTAGGAGTTCTCCTCGGCCATAGAGAGGCAATTGACCTTTTAGACAAATTGATACTGGGAAAACTTATTTTCTTGCGGATTGTGAAAGTAGTGTATAGTTTTTCAGCCACCTGAGCAGTAGTTTATTTAGCTTTGATTCAATGGGAAGATGTTTAGGTGAATCCGTACCAGTAACCATCCGGGAAGCCAACTTCACCCATTTAGTGCGCTCTTTCTTTTAGGTGTCGAGATCTTTAGGAATCTTGTCCCCCCTGGTCCTGGCACTGACTCACGTGTTTTGTACCTCTACCTCTTCTACTTGTACCCGCTATTTGGTCCCCAAGCCAAGCCAAGCGGTTGTCAAACTCTTCCACGGCAACTTGTCACTACTAAATGCAGAAGGGGATAAGAGAAAGAAAAGAAAAGGAGACTCATAGGGATAGAGGAAATGAGAGAATGGTTCCGTGAAAACAAGAAGCTTACTAAACATATTACACTCACTGGGAAGGGTTTGTTCAAGTCAATAAGAGGTAAGGTCTCGCTTAAGCGTAGTATCTCCCTCTCAATAGTTGTAGGAACATCTTTGTGCACAGCTGATTGTATAAGAGAATAGGTTCCTTCTATTCTTCCTAGAGGCAAGAGAAGCGTGCTATTCTTTGTCCTCCAAATCTCGTAAGAGAATAGAATATAGCCTCGGGTGCCCTTTTCCCTACTTACTTGTCAGGTACTTTCATAACTAGCTAGGAATCTATTAGAAGCATAAGCTGTCCGTTGTTCAATCTAAAATAGTTAAATAATAAGAATAAATAGGGTGGAGTAGTGGGAGAGAAGCCAGAATTGGAATGGAATACGACTTTTTATAAGCAAGCCAGGAATTCGAGGAGTTGGCCAGATACGGATCGAAGCCCTGCCTCGAAAAAGTCAGGACTTTTGGGCAGATTCCAGTATTCGACCCATCTCTTTCTGCCGATTCCCCGGGTTGTCGGAATCTCTGGTTCGATCAGGACCAGGAGTCCCATTCATTCGTTTATGGGAGCGACTCTCTGTTCCCATTCTCCACCGGGTCATCAAGTGATTAGCCAGCTCAATCCATTTTTCCATCCGATGATCTTCACCCTAGGACTGACTCTGTTCGACCTGCCTTGATTGCCTAGCTAATGCTACCGTCGCAAGCAACCTCTAAAGAATAGGGAGTGAACGACCCTTCTATCTAGTATCTAGATCGGTGATTCCGTTCGGCCGAGCCAGCTATCGAAAGTCTTGCAAGCAACCTCACCCTCACCTCGGAATGAGAGAGACATCAAGGACAGGAACGTAGGAAAGCTCCTTAACGGGAGATTCAGCCACGTAATCAATCCCCCAAACTGTAACTCGGGATGTCAGGATTGCAAGCAACCTACACTAAGCGAGCTAGAAGCTAAAGTGAATCTTTTTTGGCATCTTTTTCTTTGCTTTGACCGCGACTTTGTTTGGTCTTCCTCTTTCCTTCGGCCCATGTTTCAAAGCTAGCAAAAAGTTCGAGCCTCCGGGATCTCTCTTGAACGGCGGTCGGTCAGTCCTTTTCTTCTGTTGATGCTGAGACTGATGCTTTGACTGTCTCCCATATCATTGAGAATAAAGATCCACTTGTCGACGCTAAACTCAGTACCTCGCTTCCTTCCTAGTACACCTACTAGACCCATACTCATTACGAATGTGTTCACCAGACATCTGACTTAGCAACCTTCTGCTTAGACCGGCAACGATAAGGAAGGAGATCTATGGATAATGGGATATAGAAGTCAGGTGCGACGGTCAGCTCAGTCAGAGCGGAAGCGGTCAGGCAAGGTTATCGTCAGACAATGTAGTGCAAGCGACGGGTAGCGCTTGCCATATGAAGAAGGCGACTACAATGGGAGACGAAGGCGACGTGGGCTTGCCATATAGATGTAGCGCTTGCAAGGCAATTCAGACGACGTTAGCAAGATGTAGCGCTAGCTAGGTTACGGTAGCGCTTGCCATAAAGAAGCTAGCCAGAAAGCAGGTCAGGCAGGCGATAGGATGTTAGCAGGATAGGCTTACTAAAGCTCGTGTAAACAATATTGATAGGAGAGAGGGGTGAGTTCTCCATCTCTCTTAGGAGGGTCTTCTGTCTTTTTAAAATGAAAATTTGATCTATTTTTTATGTTCGAGATCGCCTCCGTGTGGTTCCTCCTAAGTAGCTAATCGAATATGCTTTTGTCTCTTGGAATCGTATCATCCATGGCGGGGGTATCGTATAATAAGAGAACGGTTGCTTTTAGGAGTGATCTGTTCATCTAACTATCAATTTAATAAGAGAATAAAGAGCAAGTAAAGTCAAAAAGTACGCCCACTAGATCCAACTATTACTCACACGGAACACTAACCCAATCTTGCTTGAAAGCGGAGTGGAATCAAGAAACTCGCAGACCTTGAATCTAGCCTGCAATCCTTTCGCACTTCTCTTAGGAGATAGTAAGCAAGATTTTATACGCTAATTTCTTCTTTTAATCAATTTAGAGTTACAAAGTCTTATTGCAGACCTTCGTCTTCACGGGTTGTTGTTGAACCCGACTCTTCCGCTTGGCGTTGTCCCTATAGGTTGAACTGCTAATGCCTCCGATTAGAGATTTCACAATGCCATAGGATTGATTGAAGTTTCTGGCCGGGTAACTTTTCATTCCGACACCCAGAATAAAGGCTTCCCTGCCGTAGTTGGGTTCATTAGGTCGTTTGCCTTCGGCCAATTAAGAATGATCCATTTATATAGATGAAACTAATCATCTTTTTTTAGATGGAAGCCGGTTCCACGACTTTAGTGGAAATGATGATCCTGCTCCCCCTGAAAGTATCAACTACCTGAGGCTAAGGCGGATTTGTCAACGGCTGTGCTGCTGGCAATGATTAGAATAGCTATGTTGCTCAAACCTACCGGCGCCTTTATTTAATAGAATGAAGTTCCCGAATAGAAAAAAGAAGGATATCAGGTTTCAAACTAGATATAGATGTCCGGGAAGTGCTTCCTTGCATTAAAGCACATTCCGGGAGTGAAAGGTCATAGGGCTCATAGACATTATATATTTCTTATCTTTCCTTTATGGGGATCGTAGATCTCTCTTTTCAAAGTTGGCAAAGTGAGAACGCTGGTTCCGCAATAACCAAGTCAATCCAATCCTCAAGGGGAGAGGGGTCCGTATCCTGGGACTTAAGGATTTAGGGATCCCTCAAAGGACCGGGTTCAGGCTCAACCAAGTCTTCGTCCACCCTTTCTCGAACCAGATCCATGCCTTGGGCTTGAGTCCCAGCTTCGGTAGGAGTCCAAACAGCATTATCCATTTCTAATTCCGAATTCTCATCCATAGGTGGAAATTCTTCTATAACGGAATTGGTTGTTTTGCTTATTCAACGACCCTTTCCCCTGAGCCGATTTTAGCTCTGGCAAACAGCCCTGATAGCTTAAATCTAATACAGGTTCTAGGTTGAAAGAATCAATGGAACCAAGCTTTCTGCTCAGGTTCAATGTGACTCTAAGGCACTTGTTGATGCGCTACTACTATCAGTTCGACTTTAGCATTAGCAGTTAGGATTTATTTGACTTAGCCGTGCCTGCCTGACCTCATTTAGGGAATAAATTGAATATGATAGGACCCTTTCTCACTCATTCTCCTCACTTGGCTTCTCTTACCACCTAAATGACTACTCAAAATAACACACTTTCTTGGTTGAGCTGATGGAGACTATTCAAGAATCCTAGCTTATCCCCCGGATCTTACTAATAAAGAAAGCGCCAAGACAGAACTTAAAGTGCGGAATCCCCTCCTACTGCAGGGATTGGAAATTGCGGAATATCCGGATTTAGGCTCTCGCAAAGAAGGCAATTCATTCGTAGTAGGATATTGAAACCTCAAACCCTCTCTGTCAACAACATCTAAAAGATTAGGAGGAAGGAGCTCTCGCTCTCTTCCATATTCAATTCTCGGAAGAAAATGATCAGAAGCGGATTCTACGCATCAGACTAACTGGAGTTCATGCTTTCCTGCGTGAGACAAAGGAAGCACAAATTTACTTACTCGGCGGGAAGGGAAATGAAAGACTTGTCCTCCCTCTCAAAAGAAGGTTTTTTCAACTATAGAAAAATCAAAAGATATATAAAATAGATAAAGATATATCGGCTTTTTCCTTGTTCGTCAAGCTTTCGAGCAGCTCTTTCAACTGCCGCCTAATCCCCCTCAAGAACCGAGAGCCGCCCAGGGACTGGACTCCACCAAGAGGTTCTTTCTCTCATGTCATTTCGCCCGCCCGTTTCATTTCCTTTTGCCGAAGTTCGTTCAGTCGGTAAGCATCCCGTTAGCTCTTCATATTTCCTAGCCTATCTATCCCCACTATCTCCGAATTCTGTAAGCCGTAGGAAGTCCGTAAAATGTGAATAAAGTCCTCACGCGAAAGTTCATCGCCTTCGCTTATCTTGTTTTTTAAGGTCAGTTCTTGTATGATGTCGACGAAGGTCTCATGTTCACGATTATTATTCTTGCAAAACTCGGAAAGTATTAAAGCACATTTCTTCCTCAAGCTGTCGATTGTGTCAGTCGGAAGTGCATACGGCGGATCAGCTTCCTCTACCTAGGTACGGATTGGATGCTCCTCCTGCTCGGGCAGGACTCTCAGACGGCTATGATCGGACAATAGAGTATGTAAGATATAGCTCGTGCCTCTTGGGCTTAACAAGATGGGGTTCGGATGAAAACGGATCTCGCTAATCCAGTCTATTCTATTTTGAATAGTCCAGGTAGTTGACTACAGGATCGGATCCTCTGTCTTTGCCTGAAACTTTCACTGTCTGTCAAAGGAATAGCTGAACTACTACATTGATTAGGCGGATCTAACTCTTTTGAGAAATGCCCAGAGGCGTCTGTCTACTAGTTCAGTTGAGAACAAGGTGTCGAACTAGACTGATAACTGATCGTCTATCGAAGCGCCTCTTTAAAGGCAGGATGTCGAGAATCGTGTCTCTATATACGAAGAGCAGGCATGCGTGGGACTTTAGGACAAGACTCCGTAAGACCTTTGTTTAATATGCCTTTTGTTTACGACGAATAGGAATAGGTTCTTTTCAGATTTGACATAAGAGGGTAATTCGTCAAATTGGAATCGGATCTAACATGTGCAGCCTAAGCTTACTTCTCTTGGCTCCCGGCGGGGTTGTCTAGTCCTAAAGCTAACCAGAACGGCAAAGAAGAGTTCTATTCGGCGACCGGTAGGGAGAGGAGAGGATGGGAGGAGAGAACGTCGACCATAAGGGAGAGGAAGAGAGTGAATCTAAAAAAGAGAGTCCGACTTGCATGTGTTAAGCATATAGCTTTCTCTTCTCTCGAGTTCACTCTTTTCCTATCATGGAAGTTAGCTCAAAACCAACTCTTCTTTCTAGCTTGGTAATCCCTCGCTTTATTTACTTTTTTGAATGCAGTTCGGGATCGAACGAGGTTCTTAAAAAGAAAGGCTATTCATCTTCCCTTACGGGCTTATGGATCTAGTGGATCGTCCCAGTAAACTACTACTTATACTAATTATACTAACTACTTAGTTATCGTCACTGGCTGCAGATCTGGCTTGGCTCGATAGCCTATTGAATAGGATGGAGGAAGCCTTGTCCCTAGCTTCTGAAACAAGAGAACGGACCGACTCTAACTAATCCACTCCTACTAACAGGAAGTGTAAGGGCAGACCTCGTCCTACTTTCACTCTACTTTTTCCATTTCAATGCTAGCTCGATTGCAGCTAGATTTCTCAGTAGGGACTACTAATGGACTATCAGAAACGAAGTGAGGGATTGGACGACGGACGGGACAACTAGCTAATTGGGGGACGGAGGGACAGAGAGAACTCTTCAACGAAAATCAATCTTGAAATTAAATAATAATAATCTCTATCGTTCAGTAGGAAATTTCTTTTTTTTTTTTTTTTTTTTTTTTTTTTTTTTTTTTTTTTTTTTTTTTTTTTTTTTTTTTTTTTTTTTTTTTTTTTTTTTTTTTTTTTTTTTTTTTTTTTTTTTTTTTTTTTTTTTTTTTTTTTTTTATTTTTATTTTTAAATAAAAGATAGAATCGTTCAGTAGGCTAATCTTCAAAGTTTATCGATTGAGACAGCGGCAGGCCCAAAGAGCTCTACAGTAGTGCCTTGCGAGATCGTAGCTCGTTCACCTAAGATGGAAAAGCACTTGGTTGAAAGCCTAGCAACGAGAAAAAAGAGTCCCATGCATCCTTTAGTCAACAACCATTAGTAAAGAATAGGATCAGACCAAGTGCGAGATTGGATCAAAAATAACGTATAGAAAGGATTTGCAACAGAGAGCCTCAACAGCAGCTCTTAACCCACACTTTTTGCTAGTCAATTGCATTTCAAGTTCCCGCACAGTTGATCCAGCAAAAAATAGAATCTAGTCTCCGTGAGTCTATACCAATATTACACTTTCTTTAAATACTTTTTTTCTATAGGTTATGTTATAAGGAAGCCGAATTTCCTAGGAAGAGAAGCGTGAGGAAAAAGAACAGGGAATAAAGGAGAAAAGGAGGATTGAAGGGGACGTGTAAGCATGAAGGCGGATACTAAGGTCAATCTTGGTAGTGAATAGGTCAGCAGTTGGAGAGGAGAATCTTTCTATAGATAGAAGCAAGCGGATACAAGATCGAAAAGCTCTTTTTCATGCCCAACAACTCCCATGCCTTTCTTGGTCGGACCAAGCCAACTATTTCCGACAAGTCTTTCCTCATTTTTCGAGCAAGAAGCGGAACTACAAGAAAGAATCTCAATTTTATGACAAATCCGGTCCGATGGCTGTTCTCCACTAACCACAAGGATATAGGGACTCTATATTTCATCTTTGGTGCCATTGCTGGAGTGATGGGCACATGCTTCTCAGTACTGATTCGTATGGAATTAGCACGACCCGGCGATCAAATTCTTGGTGGGAATCATCAACTTTATAATGTTTTAATAACGGCTCACGCTTTTTTAATGATCTTTTTTATGGTTATGCCGGCGATGATAGGTGGATCTGGTAATTGGTCTGTTCCGATTCTGATAGGTGCGCCTGACATGGCATTTCCACGATTAAATAATATTTCATTCTGGTTGTTGCCACCAAGTCTCTTGCTCCTATTAAGCCCAGCCTTAGTAGAAGTGGGTAGTGGCACTGGGTGGACGGTCTATCCGCCCTTAAGTGGTATTACCAGCCATTCTGGAGGAGCAGTTGATTCAGCAATTTCTAGTCCTCATCTATCTGGTATTTCATCCATTTTAGGTTCTATCAATTTTATAACAACTATCTCCAACATGCGTGGACCTGGAATGACTATGCATAGATCACCCCTATTTGTGTGGTCCGTTCTAGTGACAGCATTCCCACTTTTATTATCACTTCCGGTACTGGCAGGGGCAATTACCATGTTATTAACCGATCGAAACTTTAATACAACCTTTTCTGATCCCGCTGGAGGGGGAGACCCCATATTATACCAGCATCTCTTTCGGTTCTTCGGTCATCCAGAGGTGTATATTCCCATTCTGCCTGGATCCGGTATCATAAGTCATATCGTTTCTACTTTTTCGGGAAAACCGGTCTTCGGGTATCTAGGCATGGTTTATGCCATGATCAGTATAGGTGTTCCTGGATCTCTTGTTTGGGCTCATCATATGTTTACTGTGGGCTTAGACGTTGATACCCGTGCCTACTTCACCGCAGCTACCATGATCATAGCTGTCCCCACTGGAATCAAAATCTTTAGTTGGATCGCTACCATGTGGGGGGGTTCGATACAATACAAAACACCCATGTTATTTGCTGTAGGGTCCATCTTTTTGTTCACCATAGGGGGGCTCACTGGAATAGTTCCGGCAAATTCTGGGCTAGACATTGCTCTACATGATACTTATTATGTGGTTGCACATTTCCATTATGTACTTTCTATGGGAGCCGTTTTTGCTTTATTTGCAGGATTTCACTATTGGGTAGGTAAAATCTTTGGTCGAACATATCCTGAAACTTTAGGTCAAATCCATTTTTGGATCACTTTTTTCGGGGTTAATCCGACCTTCTTTCCCATGCATTTCTTAGGGCTTTCGGGTATGCCACGTCGCATTCCAGATTATCCAGATGCTTACGCTGGATGGAATGCCCTTAGCAGTTCTGGCTCTTATATATCTGTAGTTGGGATTTGTCGTTTCTTCGTGGTCGTAACAATCACTTCAAGCAGTGGAAACAACAAAAGATGCGCTCCAAGTCCTTGGGCTGTTGAACAGAATCCAACCACACCGGAATGGATGGTACAAAGTCCTCCAGCTTTTCATACTTTTGGAGAACTTCCAGCTATCAAGGAGACGAAAAGCTCTGTGAAGTAAAAGAAAAAAAGGTCGCCGATTGCTACTAAGAACCTAACAGAACTTTTCAAAATTGAAAACGGATCAGTCGACCTGGTCTACGAATCTATTCTAACTATCAACGAATTCTTCAAATTTTAGGTGGGATGGGGATTGTAATTATTTATACTTCTCGAGGTATAATGACAGACCGGGAGGCTAGATTCGAAGGAATCGGCGGATCAATTTTGTGTTATATATGGTATTCTGATATCCGAATTAGATCCTAAATTTACTATTTGTGAAAAAAAGAGAAAGGGCGGGTTGTATAATCTCACTCCTCCCCCATTAGTTGATACTTCAAGGAGGTTTTATCCGGAATGAATAAAAAAAGAAAAAAGAAAGAAAAAGAAAATAAAGAAAAGAAAAGAAAAGAAACTGGTTCACGTAAGAATGGACGTCTTGGTTCACGCAAGAGTGCACGTAGAAAAAGGACTTATTCATGTTCAAGCAAGCTTCAACAATACCATTGTGACTGTTACAGATGTAAGGGGTCGGGTGGTTTATTGGGCCTCCGCCGGTACTTGTGGATTCCGGGGTACAAGAAGAGGGACACCGTTTGCTGCTCAAACTGCAGCGGGAAATGCTATTCGTACAGTAGTGGAGCAAGGTATGCAACGAGCGGAAGTGATGAAAAAGGGTCCTGGTCTCGGAATCCCATCTTCCAGGGTCAGGAGCCACGGAGCCAGAAGACCGTTCGACGATCCTACTTCTGATGTCATCCCCTTCTGTTCCCTCCCTGTTGAATATCCCAACTATTCTCTATCAATTCCGGGATGGATCATGAAAGATTTTGTCTTGAAATGCCGATAAGGAATAGCCAGTTATAGAAGCGGGTGGCAGGGAATGAAAGCAAGCACTCCTGTGCTATCAAAGTGGAGAGATTAGTTAGAGCTAGGGGCAGGCCATCTATTCCTGCTTGACTTTCTTCAAGATACGAAATGAGCAGCCGTTTTTCGTGACATCATCTCACTATTCGGCAAGTCAATCCCGCTTACCGGCTCAATATATCTCTCAATAGATTCGCTTGCCACAACGACCGGACAGGATAGGAGATCGCCCAACCTTCCAATTTCTCTTTCTGAAGCAACTATAACGGATGGGCAGCTTCCCCTTAAACTTTTTCCAACCCCAGAGAAGAGAACTTCGAGGATACGCGGTAGACATGCTTTTCCCAAGAATCTTCAAACTTTTTGCTTATGTAACGGGGGAGGTACCAGCTGATGTCTTTGAAGACATTCAGAAGGACGTTCGAGATATGGAGGGGTGCTTTGGGTTTGATCTGAGATGGGTTCATGCCAGGCTGGGTGCAGTGGCCAAGGCAAGATTTGATACCCATCATCTCGAGGAGTACGCCCAGACTTCAGCAGCGCTCGAGAAAGCTACAAGTGCATTGGCTCAACTTGAAGGAGAGTTGTCTCGGCGTAGTGAAACTGCTTCTGCCCATTTGGTGAACAACTCTGTTGCTACTAAAATGAAACATTTTCCCCTCGAGGGAGTGGTTATTTTCCCGATGAAATCGAGGGCACAAGTTTTAAATGGGTAGGGAGCTCCACGGCTGGAGCATGTATGAGGTTGCCATGTAGTTGACAAACCTTGCACCTCTTAACAAATGTTGCTGAATCTATCTCCATAGTTGGCCAATAGTACCCCAGGGTCATCAGGTGATCATATATCTTTGCGCCGCCAATATGTCCTGGGGCGTGGGCTTCCTCGAGAACCTGCTGCACATCCTCTCGAGGGGTGGAGA